TGAGTGCAAGGAGGTCAGAGCAGAGGGGCTTCCCGGGTAGCAAGCTAGTTAGGAGAGAAGTCACCTTTGGATTCTTAAGTAGGGGGGCAGGGGGGAAAGCACGATAGGAGGCATGTCTCGGGCCTAGGTGACAGCAGAGAACTTTAGAGGTAGGCTAGAAAGGAAGGAAAGAGAAAGGCTAGGAGCGATATAGGCTAAAGACGGAAGTCAATTCGTCTTTCGTCCGTATTGTGTCCCATGCCAGGATGAAGAAATCCAAGGATTTATAGTAATGCTCATGGAAGTATTGACTGATTTAACGCTCATACCAATATGGCAGAACATTTGAACATTTTCTTAACTATTGAAAAAGCTCTTGTCTTTTAAGGAATATTTTGTTCTTAGAGAGATATAGCCACCATAGACTAGCTCGTCCGTAGGGCTATGATCAGGCCAACATGCGGTCTAGAGATCTAGTTGACGCTTGGAAGGAGTACACTGATATCCTTGAGAGAGAGAACGTGGCCATCCCGACCTATAGCAGGGAAGGACTTTTTATACTTCCTGCCACAGTTGAGTAGGCCAGAAGCCAGAAAGACAGATCAGTTCGTTTGCTGGATGAAAAGCAACAGAAAGAAGGTTGAGTGATAGACGAGAAGAACGGTTGTTTTCAGATGACGAAGTATTCGTCAACGATAGGGCTTCGCGCCTGAGAACAAAAGGCAGAGAAAAAGGCAACCAGAGGATTTCCAATAAGAAAAGGAATAAGACCCCCAACGCACTCAAAGCGGAGGGGCTCTTCCTCAGAATGACGATGTGTGAGTTTCTTTTGTGAGGGGATAAAAGAGGGATGAAGAAAGTTGGCCAAGATCATAAGGTAAGGCCAAAGGGATTGGTGCATCTTTTTCTAGAGGGGGTCAGGAAGTTTCGGCACCAGAAAGATTGCCTGAACCTGGAGAAAATCCAGAAGAGAGTAATCTGGAAGAAGATCAGGACTCAGATCAAATGGACAGAGTTCCCTTAAGATCTGTCTTCGGTCAGAGTGTGAATAAAGGAAAAAAAAAGGAAAGCCCGTTGCTAGTCCTCAAGCGAAGAAGAAGAGCATGACAGAGAGATAGAGATAGAAAGGGCGGTAAAGGGACGAAGTAACTTGACCGATAGGTCAAGGGACAAGCCCTTGGCTTAGTTTGCGGAAGATCTTTTTTATGTTGGAGGAGACTTTCCAGCCTTACTCAAATAGAGGGTGTAAATGCCGAAGAAAAAGAAAGGGAGACAGCTCGGAATACAACTGAGGGCGTTTAGCCTCCAGTTGGCTCTCCAGGATCGACGGATCAGCATGAGATTGTCAGGAATGAAACTTCCAATGCTCCTGACGCCTCTGGTTCTGCTCAACCCTCTCGGGCTCCCGTTGCTGAATTTGACGAAGCAGAACCCTCCTTAGAAGAGAAGACAATTCCTTCGTCAACCCTGCGAAGCTCTCCCTCAACATCATGAAGTTTTTTTTATGCAGGTGAAAGGAGGGGGTCCATTGCTCCTCCCGTCTTTTCCGGCAAATGCTATGTTCAACTATGCCCACCCACCTCGACAAGCCCGGAACTCCAGTCAATAAATGAACGGAGGGATGAACCGGATTTGAATGCAAGAGAAGATGTTTGAAACCTCCTGCCATAAGGAAGGGGAGATCCGTAGTAAGAGCTCCCTCTCTCCCTGCTTTCGACGCTTTGCTATTCTCTCAGGGAAACTCCTGAAGTTACGTCTTTCAGTACTGGGACTGAAGTCAAGTAGTTGAGAGTTGCTGTTTGCTCTTTGTCAGGTGCCGTTAGTTAAGTTCCTTTTGTCCTATAGGTTCGCTCTAAAGGTCAGTGGTTCAAGTCAATAAGCGAGGAGGCCTTCTCACTCAAGCTCAAGCATTTACTTTTCTAGTTCGAGACCAACGTCTTGGGGCTAACGTGGGATCCACTCAAGGACCTACTGGTTTAGGTAAATATCTCATGCGTTCCCCGACTGGAGAGGTCATTTTTGAAGGAGAAACTATGCGCTTTTCAAAAAAGGTCGGAAGAACGGGTATAAATATATATATTTACTGGCTGCTTTTTATGCAAAAAAGAGAAAACGGGATGGAATTTCCACTCATAAGGAAGGAAGGTTAGATATCTTTGACAGGGTTGTATTTTTGGTTGAAATGGGATGGTGTTCAAACTCCCGAAATGCAGTCTAGACAGCGGGCCCTCCCCTTTCTGACTGGACTGACTTGGGGAAGGGTCAATCTCCTCCGGAGCATGCTTCACAGCCCGTCCTGACCAGAATCTATCTCTCAGCGATTCTTTTCTCCGCGTTTCACCCCTTCCCAACCAGCCCGCCTGTGTAAGATCGGCTAATTCAAAGGGATTCATCTGGTCCGAAGTTGTCGGAACGAATCGTTTGCTTTATCGAACAAAGCTTTATTAGGGGGTCTTGGTTGGCCCCCTATTTTCAACCATTACAGCTGGCGTCGACCAGCTTTGCGATACGGACGGACACAAAGAAGAACGCAGGCAGCAGAAATGCAAAAGAGAAGAGCAAAGATTCCCGACCCGTTATTGACTCAACCACAAATCTGTTGAATGAAGGTAGCTTGCTTACTCTCAGACACTAGTTAGAAGGAAATCCCTTGACTTCGCCCTTAGCGGCCTTATGCAGTAAAGAAAGCAAGTGAGGCGGCCATTCGAACGTAAGAGGATTCGATGTTGCACCATCTTCAACTCTTCTCGGGATCCGGAGTTTTTCGAGAAAAGGTCCCATCCTTCAATATCATGATTGGGTCGACCAGGCCAGATCATGAGTGAATAGAAAATCGAAAATGTACATAGCTGTTCCAGCTGAAATACTTGGAATAATTCTACCACTTCTACTAGGAGTAGCCTTTTTAGTGCTAGCTGAACGTAAAGTAATGGCTTTTGTGCAACGTCGAAAGGGTCCTGATGTAGTGGGATCGTTTGGATTGTTACAACCTATAGCAGATGGTTTGAAATTGATTCTAAAAGAACCTATTTCACCAAGTAGTGCTAATTTCTCCCTTTTTAGAATGGCTCCAGTGGCTACATTTATGTTAAGTCTGGTCGCTCGGGCCGTTGTACCTTTTGATTATGGTATGGTATTGTCAGATCCGAACATAGGGCTACTTTATTTGTTTGCCATATCTTCGCTAGGTGTTTATGGAATTATTATAGCAGGTTGGTCTAGTAATTAGGGGGCGGCCGTTCGGTCGCCTATGATACTAGGACCAATAGGTCAAAAATGGGTTTGTGCCGCAGGTGTTGAACGATCTACTCTACACAGGTGTGGGCTTACAGGGCTAGGGCTCATAAACCAACCCTTTCTTTCATTCATCAATAGGGCCCTGGTCGGTCACTTTTCTGGGCCGGGATCGATAAGTGGAAGTCATAAAATAAAAAAGAGAATTCTTTTTTTATTAATAAAAAATTATTCGCTGTCTTTTAACCGGCTCTTCTTCTTTGTCAACGCTACTAAGGACCTAACCTATAGGTTCGCCTACTTGACTTATGAAAGATAATGAGAATGGGTTATTCAAAAAGGAAAAGGCGCTACTTAGCCCTACATTATACATTAGTAGAAGTAAGCGGCTGAGTTAGCCTAGCCTACCCTAATCAATCTTATTGATTAGCGTATAGTCAAGTAGGCGAGCGAGTTAGCGAAGACGCTTAGGCTAATAGATAAGAGAGCGTCGGTGCGTAGCCTTCATTCTACTACGCTACGAAAAGGTTACGAAGTAACTTAGCTCGACGTTAGGAGAGTCAAGGGGGAAGGCCATACCTACATAGAAGAACCGCTGTTCGCTGCCTTTCTAAGGTCTAACCTTTCGCTCCCTTACTGAAAGGGGGCAAAGCCGCTTTGCACCACTGATAGACTACTTAAGATTCAATTCTTAAGGCCCTACTTAGTTGACTGACAATGACAAAGGCTTGCGAAACTAAGTAGGTAAACCCCTGCGAATCCGTAAATCGTTGGAGCATGCCGCAACAAACAAAAGGATGGTCCCCTATGCATCTCATTCTTTCCGGAAGGGAAAAAAAGAAGTACCCCCATCATGGTGAACCTCTCCTTGTGATCGGGATGAGGTAGATGCCTCCCAGCCGGGGGGCGGATCGAATCGGAGTTTCCTTAGGTAGCCACCGACCTACAGTTATCCTTAAACTTCCGTGCTTGGTGGAGAAGAAGCGAACAAAGGTACGCTCGCTTGCTGTCTTGTTCTCTGTCGCGAACTGGGATTGCTCGCCAGCTAGGTCAGATTGGAGCAACATTGTATGAGAATATATTACCCATTTTCGGGGACAAGGGGCGGAACGACCTCTCGATCTACTTACTGCAGCCCAGGAATAACAACGTCGTCTAGGCGTTCCCTGTTGCTCCGATCTCCCCTACGCCTAGGACGTTGTCTGGGCCAAGAGCCATAGTTAGTTGCTGTTTCCATTTGGTTGTTTTTTTCTCGTTGTTGATACCGGCAAGACCCAGCCAGATAATGTCTGCTGGTTGGTAGTGAGAGGACTCTTAGTACCTGCATACCCAAAAGGGGGCGCTAGTTAAAAAACAATCATTTGATTTTGTTTCTTGCTCTCCATTAGCAGCGGGAAAGGAGTCTATCTATCTGCCTAGCTTTGGTGGATTTCCCCCAACGCAATCCACAGAAATTCCACGAATCCCTTGGTGGATAAGTCCGACGACTCAGCAGCAGTGCGGAATTTCGTTTCTCGTCTGGTGGATCTGATCTATAGTTAGGGGGCAATACATACCAAAAGGTTCGAAGAGCGCATAAGAGTATAAAACCAACCCACCCTTCTTTATAACCTATTCACATTAGTGAAGCGGCTGGATGCATAAGGGAAGTGCACCTTTGTGAGACCTTAGTCGGGATGCATAGGGGAGTCAACCTACGAGCACGGAAGAGCGTGGTACCGCTGCCCCTCTCTAAGTAAAGGTAAGATTCTTAGCCCTGTTGATGACTCCACCTAAAATACAATAGG